CAAGCTTTTCTTTGTGATGATAATGCCAAAATATCAAGCCAGCTCATTCGTCTTTATGTTAATAGCTACAGGCTTCTTGAATCTTCTTTGTCCCTATTTTATTTATTTTATTGTTTTTATTTGTATCGAATTATGAATTTTTTTTTTTTTATAGGAATTCTCTTGTTGAGACCCTATGAATCAATCGAAACCTCAGATTCATACTAGAACCACGATGTTGAATAAAGCCCCCAAGCTAAGCCCAAAGGTTCTCTGAGTAAGAACCGTTTGATCATCACCACGTATTCAATTAATAGATTTAATGACTAAAAATTCGGAATTTTATTTGTCCATTGGTCAAAATAAAAAAATAAACAGAAACCAAATTTTTTAGGAAGAAAACCCTTTCGATTTATAATGATAAAATCAATCTTTTAAATTTTTTTGAATCCAGTCGCGAGGTATAAATAGTAGGTATGAATCATAGTTCAAATATTTCTCGATCTATTCCATATATTCCGTGCTCCAGATAAAAAAATGAATATCCGACGAAGCAGAACTCATCTCTCTCAAGATGACAGACCCATTCTCTGTACTATCAATAGGATCAATTATAACAAGTCACACACTCATATTCCGGAAATACAGAAACAAAAGAATTTCACGGTCGAACTGCCAGAATAGACTAGAAATGAGAGTCCTAAGTAATTCATTTTGGATTGAAAAGCCAGGACTTCATGATTTTTATGGACCTAATTCATTGAAATTCCATCTAGTAAAACAGAAGAATTATAAATCTCCAAAATAATAGATAGGAATACCGCAAATAGAGCCATTGCGACCCCCATCAAAGGGGTAGTTCCCCACCCAGGAGCCACTTTCCCGTATTCTGAATTCAATGGTTTCAATAAACTCCCTGCATTAGTTCGTCTTGGACCAGATCTAGAACTATCCTCAACGGTTTGTGTAGCCATAAATCCTATTGCATTGGTTGAGATCGGTTGACTTTGTATACTATTCCGTTGTAAATAAAGGATCTTATCATAGATCCGTTATAGTTTTGAAATTTGATAATAATGGAAACAGCAACCTTAGTTGCCATCTTTATATCTGGTTTACTTGTAAGTTTTACCGGGTACGCCTTATATACCGCTTTTGGGCAACCCTCTCAACAACTACGAGATCCATTCGAGGAACACGGGGACTAAATGGAAGTAAAGTAATGAGCCTCCCAATATGGGAGGCTCATTACTTTACTTCCATTTAGATAAAGATAATGTAAGATAATGAAAAATCATTTCGCCTTTTTAGTCGGAACCTTAGGCGGCTCTCGAAAAAATATAGCGAAAAAAATTATTCCTAGAGTCGAGACTAAGAGGAATGTATAAACCAATGCTTCCATAAATTGATCGTGGTTTACAATTATAGCTTCCACACCTGTTCATTTGGGATCATCTCCCAGATTAAGAAAGGACAAGAGTCAAAAGTCAAAGAAAGGGCGGTGATTCAAATCAACATTTCTCTGGTACTCTATGTCAAAGTTAAATAATAAAAATATAATAGAGGCAAAAGATACAAGAGCAGTATTGTATCAGACGACTTGTCTCTTTGTAGTTGGATCTCCAAGTTTTTGGAATGCTCCAAATTCCACTTGAGCATCCAAATCTGGGTCAATACCAGCAAAAACATCTCTGAACAAGGTTCTAGCACCATGCCAAATGTGTCCGAAAAAGAAGAGCAAAGCAAACGAAGCATGTCCAAAAGTGAACCAACCCCTTGGGCTGCTACGAAAAACACCATCCGATTTCAAAGTAGCACGATCTAATTCAAAAATTTCACCCAATTGAGCACGTCTAGCATATTTTTTCACAGTAGCAGGATCACTATAACTGACTCCATCGAGTTCGCCGCCATAGAACTCAACAGTTACTCCTACTTGTTCGACACTATACTTAGATTCCGCCCTTCTAAAGGGAACATCGGCTCTTACAATTCCGTCTCCGTCTACCAAAACTACTGGAAATGTTTCAAAAAAAGTAGGCATACGGCGTACAAAAAGCTCACGCCCTTCTTTATCTCTAAAGATAGGATGTCCTAACCATCCAACCGCTATTCCATCCCCATTGTCCATCGAGCCCGCTCTAAATAAACCTCCTTTTGCTGGATTATTGCCAATGTAATCATAAAAAGCTAATTTTTCTGGAATTTTAGACCAAGCTTCTGATAAACTCTGATTTTCATCTAGTCCGGCCCCAACCCTTCGATATATTTCTTGCTGGAAGTATCCTTGATCCCATTGATAACGAGTGGGACCAAATAATTCGATTGGGGTAGTTGCGGAGCCATACCACATCGTTCCAGCAACAACAAAAGCTGCAAAAAAGACAGCAGCGATACTACTGGAAAGGACAGTTTCAATATTACCCATACGTAATCCTTTGTATAGGCGTTGGGGGGGGCGGACACTAAGATGGAATAGGCCCGCTAATATGCCCAATGTACCTGCTGCAATATGATGAGAGGCTATTCCTCCCGGAACAAAAGGATCAAAACCCTCCACCCCCCACGCAGGATTTACAGATTGGACTTTTCCGGTTAGTCCATAAGGATCAGATACCCATATTCCAGGACCATACAAGCCTGTTACATGAAATGCACCAAACCCAAAGCAAGCTAATCCTGAAAGAAATAAATGAATTCCAAAGATCTTGGGCAAATCCAAAGAAGGTTTTCCTGTACGTTCATCACAGAATATTTCTAGATCCCAATATACCCAATGCCAGATAGCCGCCAAGAAGCACAAACCAGAAAACACAATATGTGCCCCGGCCACACCCTCGTAACTCCAAATACCCGGATTCGTTATAGTCCCTCCTGTGATACTCCATCCGCCCCACGAATTGGTTATTCCTAAACGAGTCATGAAGGGTATAACGAACATACCCTGTCTCCACATTGGATCAAGAACGGGGTCAGAGGGATCAAAAACGGCTAATTCGTATAGAGCCATTGAACCGGCCCAACCAGCAACGAGAGCTGTATGCATTATATGTACAGAAATCAACCGACCGGGATCATTCAATACGACGGTATGAACACGATACCAAGGCAAACCCATGGAAATACCCCTTTATCAAAGAAAAATAGACACTATGTAACTTTATCGCATTGGAAAAGACTATGCTATGGACCTCTCCCTTTCAGTGGATTATTTTGGAACAAGGGTTCATATTATTGAATATTGAATTCCATTTCTTTCGTTGGGAATAATGGAACAATTCTGTTCATAGGAACAAAGATAAGCAGATCTATTCTATACCCGATAAGTACCAATACGCAATGGGGGATTGGTCCCATTTTCTATGAGCGAATGCATAGATACTTGTTCATCATTCGAAGAGCCCGACCCATTTGTAATAATTTTCCCTTATTAATTTTGTCTTACTATTTGGTAATATCCAGGGATAAAAATATTACGTTTCCACATCAAAGTAAAATATAGTACTTAACCCCCTTTCTTTCAGTTGATGCCTATTGGTGTTCCAAAAGTACCTTTTCGGAGTCCTGGAGAGGAAGATGCAATTTGGGTTGACGTATAGTGCGACTTGTCAGACATATTGGGTCATATGGGATTTCCCCGTTCTCTCCCCCGATCGAGATACCCTCTGTTTCGCCCAAAAAAGATTGTTTGAACCATCAATAATTTGGAGCGTGAAATGCAATTAGATCCATTTTTGAGGGGGTCGAAATCAATATTAATATTATCAATTATCAAAATTTATGGTTGGCTTGGTTGGACCAATCCAATAAAATGAAGTATCCAGGCTCCGTTCAGAAAATACCCAATTGGTAATATATGTATGATTACCACTTGTATCATAAGTGATTACTTGATAGCATATGGGAAATCTCAAACTGCCAATCAATGAAATAATATTATGACTACATCGCGTATTTGTTGTAAGAAAGGCACGAAATGAATTGAAAAAAGTAAAAGTGGTATTGGGAGCATTTGTCCTATATGTGCAAATTGAAATCGGGCAGATATTTACCCGGAGTAGAACATAAACCTAAAATAATTGAGGAGGCCCATTCAGGAACAAGAAAATTACATCGTAATTTGTATTCGATTTCGATGAAACAATACATCAATGAGAGGTTAATTCGATAAGTTTAGTGGATTCTTTTATTTTTTACAGAGATTCGAGCAAAAAAAATCTTTCTTAAAAAAAAATCGAAGAAAAAGCCCCTTCATTAGGAGGTAGAAAAGTCCTACTATAAAAAAAGTAAAGGAGGGTAGAATCAATACAATACATTGATTCTTTTTTTTTTGAACCGTATGCATCCAAAGGCGCGTGTACGGTTCCTAAGGGATAAAATTTTGTCCTAATCAACCGACTTCATCGAGAAAGATTACTTTTTTTAGGTCAAGAAGTTGATAGCGAGATCTCAAACCAACTTATTGGCCTGATGGTATATCTCAGTATAGAGGATGAGACCAGAGATCTTTATTTGTTTATAAACTCCCCCGGCGGGTGGGTAATACCCGGAGTCGCAATTTATGATACTATGCAATTTGTGCCACCAGATGTGCATACAATATGCATGGGATTAGCCGCTTCAATGGGATCTTTCATCCTGGTCGGAGGAGAAATTACGAAACGTATAGCATTCCCTCACGCTTGGCGCCAATGAGTTTTTTGTTTGAAAGAAAAAAGAAAACTATGCCTTCGCCATATTTAATATTTTAATATAAATAAGAATTTGTAAGATAATATTTAAGTAATAATAGCATGGCACTTCGAGTTCGATATGAACAAACCATTATTGTTTTTTCAGAACATGGGATTATATATCGGGCGAGTAATATGAGACAAAGGGTATTTATGATTTGATCTTATCTATCCGGGCTTCATTTCAGCGTCACAAACTTTTATTTTTCACGCCAGAAGCCTCTTTCCAATATTTATGTTATGAAATATGAAAGAATACTCAAATGAAAAAAAAAACAAGATCATTTTTTTTTTTTACTTTTTTTATTTTTATTTGATCGGATCAAAAAGAAACTTTGGGATTGCTGAATCACATATGAGATAAATCATAAATATAGAAAGCAACGGAACCATCATAGTATTTTTGAACTCCCACGAAAAGAAGGGTGGTAAATGGATCACTTAACGATTTGGGTCGGATGGATCCTATTTCGTTTTTTGCTCAACGAACGTAAAAAGTCCATTGTGGAGCCGTATGCAATGCACAAAAAATGCCTGTACGGTTGTTCAATTATATATATATATACTTATTTTTTCTTGTTATTCTTTAATCTTTTTGCCTAGTCCAATCAATCGTACGAGATCGCGGAAACATTCATTATGTTATATCATCAGGGTAATGATCCATCAACCTGCGAGTTCTTTTTATGAGGCACAAACAGGAGAATTTGTCCTAGAAGCGGAAGAACTTCTGAAACTACGCGAAACCCTCACAAGGGTTTATGTACAAAGAACGGGTAACCCCTTATGGGTTGTATCCGAAGACATGGAAAGGGACGTTTTTATGTCAGCAACAGAAGCCCAAGCTCATGGAATTGTTGATCTGGTAGCGATCGAAAATGCCGGGGATTTCACGTAAATCTGCGATTCCATCCATTTCGAACCATAATTTGGATGAATCTAAATTGAATATTTTATCTGCGTAAAGTAAAAAAAAAAGAAAATAGAAAGAATTCATAATCATCTGGTTAGGATTGATCTAAACCAGCCCATTTTCTATACCATTAAGTATGCCAACTATTAAACAACTTATTAGAAACACAAGACAGCCAATAAAAAATGTAACAAAATCCCCCGCTCTTCGGGGATGTCCTCAGCGTCGAGGAACATGTACTCGGGTGTATGTGCGACCCGTTCAGATCATGAGCCGGAACAAAATAAAGTACAATTTTTTCCAGTATCAATGACCAGTACCAATGAATAGGATAGGATAGAAGAATTCCAATCAATATAGAAAAAAACCTCCATTGCGTATCAAATTTATGGTTTCTATTGGTGCAAATCCAATCACCTCAATTGGAGATGAAAAGCAATTCCCCAGTGGTAGCAAATGGTTATCCATTAAGCGGGGGAAATCATATTTAAGAAGCAAAAGAATTAGGCTCCTACTCTTGCAAGAACGGACTATACAGGGTCAGCTACCTAGCCAACCTTTGTAATTAAATACCGTTACTGTATGGGTAGATCTCATTGTGAAAAGACTTATTACTGTACAATTCATGGGTAGAGTCAAAGAATGTGAACTGTACAAGTTACTAATAACATTGATTAATGGTGGAAGGGGCTCCGGTGTATAGAGAGGACCTCACCGTTTAAGAAGTAGCCATAGAAACGATGGAACCCACTATTTATTTATCCATTTACCTTTACTATTTATTGATACTTTATACTATACTCAACTTGAGTTACAATTTAGTATTTTTTTTGTTGATACCTAGTATCAATACAATTTCTTATTTCGAGGTTAAATGCCTGGAAAAATGGTGGTTGGGAAGGTCATAGTAGCAAAAGCCATTGGAATTTTTTTTTATACATTGGAAGAATCCGTTTTGTTATTAATAGACCAGGAAAGGGAAAAAGAATAACTGAAAGAAAATAAATCAATTAGTTATTCATCAAAGTTTAATTTGATTCAATGACCAGAATTAGACGAGGGTATATAGCTCGGAGACGTAGAATAAAAATTCGTTTATTTGCATCAACCTTTCGAGGGACTCATTCACGACTTACTCGAAATACTATTCAACAGAAAATGAGAGCCTTGAGTTCTGCTCATCGGGATAGGGGCAGGCAAAAGAGAAATTTTCGTCGTTTGTGGATTACTCGGATAAATGCAGCAATTCGTGAGATTGGGGTATCCTATAGTTATAGCAGATCCATACATGATCTGTATAAGAGACAGTTGCTTCTTAATCGTAAAATACTTGCACAAATAGCCATATCAAATACAAATTGTCTTTACATGATTTCCAATCAGATCCTTAAATAAGAAGATTAGAAGGAATCCACCGTAATGATTTAAGTGGGGCCCCGGAGAATGAGCTCCGGGAAGGTAGAGTAGAAATTAATATAAATAAGAGAAATATAGTAAAAATGAATCAACACATTAAAAAAAGAAGCAATTTTTTCTTATGATGTGACAATCCAATCGGGGTTCTCCAATTTTTCGAACAAAATATAAATCTGAGTTGGGGTTCATATTGAAATTTTGATTCAATTGCAATTGAGGAATAGCCTATCTATTTATTTCTAATTCGAGGACCCGTGGTTCTAGGAGTCGATTCAGTTCTCTCAAATTGTTTCTCGTTATTAAGAAAGGGTAACAAAGATAAAATACGAGCTTGCTTTATAGCAATAGTAATTAATCGTTGTTGTTTCAAAGTCAATCTATTCACTCGTCTAGATAATATTTTTCCTTGTTCACTAATAAATCGACTAATTAAACTCATGTTTCTATAATCAATTCGATCCCCCGATCCAATTGGGGGCAAACGCCTACGAAAAGATCGCTTGGATTTAAGAAAAAGTCGCTTGGATTTATCCATGGTTTATTCCTTATCTTTTAAATCGTATTTCTTAATTCGAATTTCATTTGCGATCCTACCAAAATAGGATGAAATAGGATTGGGTTGTTTTATTTTTAGAATTTATTATTCAATTTTTATATTAATAAAATATTATTATTATGTAATTTATTGCTGTTCCTTGGAGGGGTTACAAACGCGTTACATTTTCTCTATTTCTTTATCTCCCCATGAATCGTATGCTTGTAACAATAGGGACAAAATTTTCTCAATTCCAATCGACTAGGCGTATTGTGTCGATTCTTTTGAGTAATATATCTGGAAATGCCCCGCGATTCCTTATTAATATCGTTTCGGACACAACTGTTACATTCCAAAATAACCTTTACTCTGACATTTTTACCCTTGGCCATAAACCCCCTTTTTTTTTATTCACCCAACTCTTCTATTTTCGAAACGAAGAAGAAAAAAAGAAGTTGCTGACTCGAAACCCAATTATTGAATATTTCATTGCAATCAAATCAATAGAGAATATAAGTAATACGATGATTTCTAACTATCCATTAGTTATAGTATTTCATTTAAGTATCCTGTATGCGTTTGTTGTCCGCGACCTTTATTATTTACTTTACATTTTTGTTCTCCCTCTATTAATTCAGCGTGAACCTGAGTTTCGTTGCGGATGAATCTTTTTTGATTCTTTCTCTTTCCTTCTTTTTTATCCTAAAAAACTGAAAGAAAGAACAAAACAAAAAGGGTTCAGATAATAGATTCTATCTATAATCTTCTTCATCCCCAACTAGAATGAAAAAAAGGGGAATGTTAACGCATCTGGGAATAAACGATTAATCTCTATCAATAGGCCTGCTAAAGACCCGAACCATAGAGTGCTTAACACAGGTGCCACGGAGAGATATGTTTTTAAATCTCGCATTGAAAATCCTCCTTTTTTATTGTAATACATATATGATCAGATACACATGTCGTTGTTGATGATATTTTACTTTCTTTACAACAGAAAAAAGTGTCCACTCACTTTCTGAACATTACCGATTTTTATATTTATATTTTTTATTATATTGTTAATTATATTATATCTATTTGATCGATTTGATTCTTTTTTCTTTTATTATATGTTATATTGTTATATAAGACGAAAAAGAAATGACAAGAGCAATTGTATATCAATGGGAGAAATCACGATGTGGAAAACAAGATGGGGATTCTCTACAATGACACTATAGGCCAATTGAAAGGGATGTAGCGCAGCTTGGTAGCGCGTTTGTTTTGGGTACAAAATGTCACGGGTTCAAATCCTGTCATCCCTATCTATTACTTCTCCCATGTGCAGTAATGAAGGATCCATTGAGATCAATAAAAATTAGACATACATAACATAATGCTTTATGATACTATATGTATCCAAAGTGGGGGTTACAAATCAAATTCTTTTATTTACATACAGCCCTTTATATTGGGATAAGAAAGAAAGCGCTCTTAGTTCAGTTCGGTAGAACGCGGGTCTCCAAAACCCGATGTCGTAGGTTCAAATCCTACAGAGCGTGCTTCTGTTCTTCTTGGGTCGAATTACAAGTAAATAACTTTACTAACTAGAGCAGCAACCCTAATTTGACCTCCTCCTTTCTTTAATCCGCAGGAGGTCAATAAAAAAAAGAGATGTTATTTAAAAAGAGATGAGCTCTTACTTAATCAAAGGTCCAACTGATCGCCGCGTCTGTATTGCAAATACGCAGTTACGAATAATCCAGCCAAAGTAATAGGAATTAGGCCTAACACGATTCCAAATAGTAAAACTTCAATCATTTTAAAATTTTTTTTGAAAAGAAAGGTAGGTAAAAAAAAAAGGGGGGGTAATATCTATCTCTAAATAGTAATCCAAATCGCCCACGAATCTCAATAATCAAGAATTACAATTTACATGGGAAGGAACTATGGACTACCTGGATATCTCACAAAAACATTTTTATGAATTGAATTGTTCATTCAATCAATTTCAAATAAGACGTATCTTGCTCAGACCAATAAATAGAGCTGAGGTTATAGTTAAAGCCGCCAGTAGAAAACCGAAATAACTAGTTATAGTAGGCATGAAGGAACTAAATGGAATACGTTCTATTTATACATATGGTTATTTATGAAACACTTACCTAAGTTTCTTATCTTGAAAAATATAAGATAATAAAAAGACCAATTGACAAAATGAGTCCCAATTGAATTGAAAGCTTTTGATTTCATTTATCATTCATTATTCATTTCATTATAGACAGCACAAACAATAGTGACAGAAATAAAAAAAATTATCCTCTTTGACATCTATTCATCCTACGATTCTGACTCAACCGATTTCTCGAGCAACTCTTGAATAAAGTATCTTGAATAAAGGAATGTCAAAATAACATGGAACTTCATTTCTAAATAAAAAAT